GCCTGTTCTCCCCGGTCGGAATAGGTGGTTCCTTCCCTTAGAACCGTACTTGAGAGTTTCCTATCTCATACGGCTCAAAAATCGATTCTTTTTGTGTCCTATCTTAATCTACCCTATGCTAACTGAATTAGATTTCTCATAAACCTATCCCATTTTTTCTTGGGTTAACCAGAAGAAGTTAATTACATAAGTTTCAAACCCTAATTTTGATCAATAATCAGAATCAGTTTGATCTTTTCTCCCACCTTCAGAAGAATGAAGCATAGGTATCCCCACAATATCGTTAGAATTTTCTGAAAGGTAACTATCTCGGTTTCATATATGGAATTCATATAGAATCTTTGAAAAAGACTTTTTTCCATAAGAAAAAAGAACTTACTATCTTTGGGATCTGATGCTACACCGCTGCTCAATACCTTAGTGGATCGACTCTATTACATAAGTTGATTCCTAACTTTTGTCCCATATCATGACATAAGTAAGCAGTTCTTAACTGTATCGACTCAATAGCTCGCTAATTGATCTTTACGGTGCTTTCTCTATCAATTTGATCCTTTATCCATAGAATATAGTATATAGGCTACACTCATTTTTTTTTTTCTTCCTATTTTGGTTCTCGTGAAGTCTCTTTCCTTGCTACAGCTGATAAAAATCGTTGCTTTGGACGATGCATTATGTAGAAAGCCTATTTTTTCTAGTATTTACTAGCCAATTTGATCTTTGCTTTTTTTCCTTATTTCTATAGTGGAGATAGTCGCACGTAATGACAGATCACGGCCATATTATTAAAAGCTTGTGGTAAGAATGGGTTTCGTTCTAGTGCCCGGAAATAATATTCCAAAGCCTTTGTATGCTCTCCATTGCTTGTGTGTATAAGGCCTATGTTATAGAGTATATAACTTCGATCATAGGGATCAATTTCTGGTCGCGTAGCTTCATAATAATTCTGTAAAGCTTCCGCATAATTTCCTTCGGATTGAGCCAACATCCGTTACGGTCGTTCATTCTATTCAAAAAATCTCCGTTCCAGAACCGTACATGAGATTTTCATCTCATACGGCTCCTCCCTTCTGCGCATAGTACTAAGGGGAATAATCCATAGAATAAAAATTGAACTATTCTCATCTCATTATGAACTGAAAGGAACTAGTATTTTTACAAGAAATCTCTAGCCAGCCTTCCCGCAAGAGGTTTTTTCTTAACACCAATCATATTAGTGTTAGATATAAATGGTAACTCCAACAATTTCTTTGTTCTCAACGCCTTCTATTTCCAGGAATTAGTCACTTCAACGATCTTTGATGGTTATACGGGTATCCAAAGTACAAACGAGATGGATGTTTGTTGTCCCAACCATTCTTGTTAGTCCCGATACCGATAAGGAAAGGGGGAATTTATAACAAAGTTTTTGTGTTGTTGATTCCTAGGTGTAGTGCTTTTTCCCTTATGCCGTCTATTGGTACTAATGTAGTGTAGGATTGACCCGCAATACAGAACCCATAGGTGTAACCTTTCGCTCAATACTCAAATCAACAATTGAAACATCTGAGGCTGCATCAATCGAGGATACACGATAGAAGGAATTGTTCTATCTCCAAACTTCACCTTCACCGAGCGTAGGTTTATTTCAAGAATTTAGTTCTTTCTATACCGAACCGCGTCTCTTTCTCGTAAGACTGAGGTGAGGGCTAAAAAAAACAAGAAAAAAGAATCAAATCGCACCATCTCTGTAATAGGTAAATGCCTTTTTTTCTCCTGAAGTTGTCGGAATTATTCGTAATAAGATATTGGCTACAATTGAAGAGGTCTTATCAATAAAATTTCCATTTATATGAGATCTAGGCATAATTAGCAATCCATTCTAGAATTCTTTTCATTACCCCTCGGGGAAAATGATCCCACAAACAAAGCAAAGGAATTATACAGTACGAAATAACATAAAAACAGACTAATTTTATTCTAATAAATAGATATTAAATAGATATGGGCTTTCCACTTAAATTGTCCCCTTTTGTTTGGAAAGATATGAGATATTGGAATCAGATTGATTTCATTCCCATTTTTGTAGTATACCAATGAGCGGAACTATTACTATTTCATCTAAGTTAAATAACCAAGGACTTTTTTTACTACAGATTCTGATAACTCGAGAAGTTTTGATTTGGTTATGATCCAAAGAGAAAAAAGAATGGAATAATCATTCCATGAAAAAATAGAGTAGAGTAACCATACCTTCTGTTTGCATAACGTGTATACACCACGCCATACAATCGAAATATCAAAATCCATGGGACGATTCATAAATTTGGAATAGATCCGCGGGGTAGCTGATGAATGAGAGAAGTTTTTGTTGAGAAATATTAAATGGGAAAGGAATTCTTCCTATGGAACTAGTGATCGGTCGTACCTGTACTGCAGTAATATGAATAACTCGCTATTCACTCAGTTTCTGGTCAATAATAAGATTATGTAGGAGAGATGGCCGAGTGGTTCAAGGCGTAGCATTGGAACTGCTATGTAGGCTTTTGTTTACCGAGGGTTCGAATCCCTCTCTTTCCGTTTCTGTTAATTCACCAATGTTATCGACCACAATGTATCAAATCAAATAACAATTGAAACCATTATTCCAGCAATAAGACCCTTATTTGATAGAAATTCTCTATTCCTAATTATTGTGGTTATAAAATAGGAAAGAGCAAAAAAGAAAAAAATCCTACTGTTGATCCATTTGTGATAGGTGAAAAAATGCGGATGGATTAAGGCCCTTAGATCTATTTAGTTCGGCGAAAAGGGGACAAAATTCTATGAACCTTTCTTTCTTAATTTTGTTAGGTTCAAGTCTGACGAGAATAATATTCTACGACTAACAACTCATTTATTTGCAAACCAATCCATTTACTATCTATTATTTGATTTACTAATCCTTTATATTGGAATGAGTCAATAGTCAAATGTTTTGGCAATTCCTCATGGACGGATGAAGCAATATAATTTTGAATCAGACCTTTTGATCTTTGGTTATCCTTCGCAGTAATAGTATCTCGGGGTTTGCAACGATAACTTGGTATATCCACTATACGACCATTAACTAAAATATGTCTATGGTTAACCAATTGCCTGGCTCCGGGGATGGTCGAAGCCATACCCAATCGAAAGAGGATGTTATCCAAACGCATTTCAAGTAGTTGTAGTAAAACCTGACCCGTTGACCCTTTGGCTTTTCCAGCGATATGTACATATCTAAGTAATTGTCGCTCTGTCAGACCATAATGAAAACGCAATTTCTGTTTTTCTTCTAAACGAATACGATATTGTGATTTTTTCCCAGAACGCAATTGGTTTTTAAGATCACTTCCGGATCTAGGTCTTTTACTAGTTAGTCCTGGTAAAGCTCCCAGACGGCGTATTTTTTTAAAACGAGGTCCTCGGTAACGAGACATAAAGACTCCTTTTTTTTATTTTATTGAAATTTCATTTTACACAATAAATCTAAATTTAAACTGAACTAAAGGATAAACAAAGCAAAATCGACTGATGAAGTACTACAAAAAAAAATGAATTGTATCAACATCTAGATTTTTTGTATATATATATATATAGGAAGTTGAGGCTCCGTTTGATGATTTGTTCTGTAGAGATCTAATTGCTCTAATCCATTTTTATTAATAATTGCAAGTTACCACGACATAATAGATCGCTGATCCAGCATTTTATTTGAAGAAAAGGAGAGATTATCAATCTCGGAAAAATAGATAGAGAAAAAGCCGGCTATCGGAGTCGAACCGATGACCATCGCATTACAAATGCGATGCTCTAACCTCTGAGCTAAGCGGGCTCACATAAGAGAAAAATTGCGTAACAAATAGAAATATTGTATAGGAATTCCGGAAAATGTCGGATCTTAGCTATTAATTTCATATGAACTAAACTAATTAATAGAGTTCTATAGCTAGAAGTTCGAAGTTCTAAGCTAAGTTCCTTTTAGAAATAATTAAAATAAAAAAATAAAATAATAAAAAAATAATAAATATAAAATATAATAAAGTAATATTAATAAATTATTAAAAAATATTTCATCAATCATAATCATAATATATGATCATATCAAATTCAATTGGAAATTCTAATTAGAATAAATAGAATTTTTCTTAAAGCTTAACTAAAGCAGTTATAGATAGTAAATTATGTTAATTTCATTATAGTGGATCGGTCCTAAGAAAAGAATAAGATAAGGATAAAGATACAATCTAAATTTGATTGAGACATTATTCTGGTTTCATTTTGAAAAGGAGGAGATAGGACGAAAAAAAAAAGAATGAATATCGAACGTTACAGTATTACAAATCACACTGTAAAAATGAAAGGGAGAGATAAAATAGATATGGGATATATCTATTCATCTTGAATTGAAAATACATCAATGATAGAATTATTTATGATTGAAATAAACAAGGTTTATCCAATAGAAATGAACTGATATAGGATGGTCAAAAAAAGAAATAAATGAAAGAGATGGATGAAATTATAAATGTATCTTGGTCTCAAAGAAAAGGGAAAGGGGGATATGGCGAAATTGGTAGACGCTACGGACTTGATTGGATTGAGCCTTGGTATGGAAACCTGCTAAGTGGTAACTTCCAAATTCAGAGAAACCCTGGAATTAAAAATGGGCAATCCTGAGCCAAATCTTTCTTTTGGGAAAACAAGGGTATAAAACTAGAATAAAAAAGGATAGGTGCAGAGACTCAATGGAAGCCGTTCTAACGAATAGAGTTGACTACGTTGCGTCGGTAGCTGGAATCCCTCTATCGAAATTAGAGAAAGGCCATATATACCTAATACGTACGTATACATACTGACATATCAAACGATTAATCACGACACGAATCCATATCATATAAATCCATATCGTATAATATATTTATATTATTAATGTTTATTATAACATTATGAATGATTATGAAATCATGAAATATGACATGAAATTCGGAAAAAATTCA